TCATTCTTTTCTTTTAACTATAGGGTCCTGGTCATTTGATTTGGTAATAAAGATAATAACGAATAGAAAGGAATTAATGACTTGGACTGGGTATTAACGGTCAATCTCCGGTAGAAGGTTCCGTCGGAACAATTATTTATTTCAGGTACCTCTTAAATAAAAAAAAAAAAAGAGAGAAAATGTGGGGAGAAATGACAAGAAGATATTGGAACATGAATTTTGAAGAGATGATGAAAGCAGGAGTTCATTTTGGCCATGGTACTAGGAAATGGAATCCTAGAATGGCACCTTACATCTCTTCAAAGCGTAAAGGTATTCATATTACAAATCTTACTCGAACTGCTCGTTTTTTGTCAGAAGCCTGTGATTTAGTTTTTGATGCAGCAAGTATAGGAAAACACTTCTTAATAGTTGGTACCAAAAATAAAGCAGCCAATTCAGTAGCATCAGCTGCAATAAGGGCTCGGTGTCATTATGTTAATAAAAAATGGCTCGGTGGTATGTTAACGAATTGGTCCACTACAGAAATGAGACTTCATAGGTTCAGGAACTTGAGATCGGAACAAAATACGGGGAAACTCAACTGTCTCCCGAAAAGAGATGTAGCAATGTTGAAGAGGCAATTATCTCACTTGCAAACCTATCTGGGCGGGATCAAATATATGACGGGGTTACCCGATATTGTAATCATCGTTGATCAGCAAGAAGAATATACGGCTCTTCGAGAATGTCTCACTTTGGGGATTCCAACAATTTGTTTAATCGATACAAATTGTGACCCGGATCTCGCAAATATTCCGATTCCAGCGAACGATGACGCTATAGCTTCAATCCGATTGATTCTTAACAAATTAGTATCCGCAATTTGTGAGGGCGGTTCTAGCTATATAAGAAATTGTTGATTAATAATAGGATAAGTCAATGACTTTGGAAACTCCATAAATTGATTGAATCGGTTACTATCCCTGAGTCTCAAAAAAGAGATCAAAATCACTGGGGATATTATGTGATCACTTGGGATCCGAAATATACGATTGATTCAAAGTAGACGAGTTGAGAAAGAGATACGAGATGGCTGAATCAAAATAATTCCTTTTTAAGTTCTATTTATGTCAGAGGGCAATATGAATGTTTTACCCTGTTCCATCAACTCACTAAAAGTGTTATACGATATATCCGATGTGGAAGTAGGCCAACATTTTTATTGGCAAATAGGGGGTTTCCAAGTCCATGCCCAAGTACTTATCACTTCTTGGGTTGTAATTGCTATCTTATTAGGTTCAGCCACTATAGCTGTTCGGAATCCACAAACCATTCCAACCGACGGTCAGAATTTCTTCGAATATGTCCTCGAATTCATTCGAGACTTGAGCAAAACTCAGATTGGAGAAGAATATGGTCCTTGGGTTCCCTTTATTGGAACTATGTTCCTATTTATTTTTGTTTCTAACTGGTCAGGTGCCCTTTTACCCCGGAAAATCATACAGTTACCGCATGGAGAGTTAGCTGCACCCACGAATGATATAAATACTACTGTTGCTTTAGCTTTACCTACGTCAGTGGCATATTTCTATGCGGGTCTTACCAAAAAAGGATTGGGTTATTTCGGTAAATACATTCAACCAACTCCAATACTTTTACCAATTAACATCCTAGAAGATTTCACAAAACCCTTATCACTTAGTTTTCGACTTTTCGGGAATATATTAGCGGATGAATTAGTAGTTGTTGTTCTTGTTTCTTTAGTACCTTCGGTGGTTCCTATACCTGTCATGTTCCTTGGATTATTCACAAGCGGGATTCAGGCTCTTATTTTTGCAACTTTAGCCGCAGCTTATATAGGTGAATCCATGGAGGGTCATCATTGACTAGCTTCCGAAATGGTCTTAAAAAAAAGCTTATCCCAACTCATACCGGTATATACGATCTAGAATAGGAGCAAAAAAAAAATGTATGATATTAGAGAATTAAAAAAAAGTAAGGGGGGTCGAGCTGGGTATATGTAAGGGCTCTAAGCCAATCCCTGTATATGTTTCGAAGAATGATTCTAGAATCCAGTTCAATAGAAGATACGGATGGTTTACGTTATTAAAGAAACAATGTATATGTGATATTAGATATTCACTAGTTATATATGGGCTATCCATATATATTATTTCCCATCCCACTGAATTTAGACGGATTCCAATGCAAGCCCTTCCGTTTTATCTGTGACTGTGGATTGAATGAATAAACAAATGAAGTCAAGCATGCATATAGAAGAGAAAGAGCGAAGAATTGAAAGAATGGAATGGTTCGGAACAAAGAAATGGAAGAATTGGAACCATATAGATTTACAAAGACTCCACGGATAGGAACTAAAAACGAGATATCGAAGTAGCTCTGATGATTCAGTAATATTATTATTTCAATTCAGAGTTCTTAGTTCTTTTTTTGTTTTTCGGATAGATCTTAAGTGATGGAATAATGAAGTAATAATTCATCGGTTGATTGTATCATT